GATCGGGGGGGGCTAATTCGAATCCCTCGGGTAAAATAAGAACAGCTCCCGCGTTCAAAGCTCCTTTTTTACCATTAGCAAGAACTTGTTTCAGTTGCATATCATAAGGAATTCGAACAACTGCTTCAAATACAGTATCAGGAAGTACAGCTTGCGGAACTTCAATATCCACAGGCTTATTAGCTAAATGGCAATTGGCGCATACAATTCGGCCAGTTGCTTCTCGTGGATTTTCATAACCTTTCTGCGCAAAAATGGGATACGCATTTGAAATAGATGTTCGAGTTATTACATATATCATGATCGATACAGAAATAAATCGAGTCATCTGTTCCTTTACCCAAGAAAAAGTATTTCTATTTTGCATGATCCAATCATTGATCCCGGAATTTCTACAATAAATTAAATAGGTAGCTAGTATAGTTCCCTATCCACGAGTCTGCCGTTGTACTGAAATAATTCTACTGAAATAGAACGAATACCTTGAAGAGGTAGAAGTATAAAGAATAAGAAAAATGGAAAACGCTTTCTTTATACGCGAAGAAAATTTTTGATTGATATCAGGGGATCAAATAAGTTCTTCATTCATTCATTGAATGATAAATGACTACAAGCGAAGGAGATACGCGATTTAAAAAACGGAAGATCCAATATTTCACAATTGTATCTAGAATAACCGGAAAAGTGGAAACAAGACCAGATATAATTTGCTCGTTATGAGCCAATCCAAAATCATTGTAGATCGAACCAATCATTAGTTCCCAACCATGGGTCGAGTGAAATCCGATCCATAAATCAGTAACTAAAAGAATCGAAAAAGCTTTTATTGTGTCACTTAAGTTATAGAAGAATTCCTGAATCCAAGAATTAAGAATGACAAGTTCTTCATTACCCAGAATAAAATAACCACTTAGAATAGCGAAACAGATTATATTTGTCGACAAATGCAAAATGATATGGAGATGATATTCATTGTGCGTTTTGACCAATTGTATTGTTTCCTTGTGTATTCCTATACGAAGCTTTTGTATATGTGTCTCCGGGTATTCTTTTATCATTTCGTCCAACAAGAATAGTTCTTCTAATTCTAGGAATTTTTCTAGAACATTTTTCTCCTGAATATCATTCAAAAAAGTTTCGGATTGCCTAGTATTCCACCAATTAATAATCCAAGGTTCCAGACTTTTTTGAAATGAGAGAGAGACCCACCAGGGCAAAAATACTATAGATGCAAGATATGGGAGGGAAGTCAATGCTTTCTTTTTTTTTTCATTTTTTATCTGTGAATTGTTAATGAACTGTTTCATTTGTCAACTCTATCTGATATTTCTCTAAAGCGCGAGTTCTATAACAAGGTATCGAACCTATAGATCTATTCCCACTTTTGTGTAATAATTTAGTCCTTAGATCTAGAAGGAATATAGAAATAGAATAAGGATCCCCTTTCGGATGAAAAAAAATATATAAAATATAGAAATATAAAATAAAATAAATATATATAAAATATAAAATAAATATATATAAAATAAGTAAATTATAAGTAAATGGGATTTCCGGATATCTCAATTGGGCAAATTCGAACGAATTTCATCTTCATTTCTTCCTTTCCATAAATACTCGAAAAAGTTACTTGAAGTAACGAATATTATTCGGACCGCAGCGCAGGAATACGGCATCAATTCAAAATCTGAGGCCTAACCTAAGAAGATGAATTCCGTATTACGAAATACATATTCGGATATTTTATTTGATGAATTCATACTTAATTAGACTTATTAGACTTTTTACTAGTATAAAAGAATTGAGTTGGGCTCTATACGCATACAAAATAGTTTTTGTATAGAAAAAAATTTCTTCTTATTTTATTATAGTTTCTGGTTTTTTATATTTATTATAGTTGTTCCATATACGTTCTCCTACTTTTGTTTTATTCTATGCGGGTCGTTGCACCAAAGGAACGAGGAAATGGAATCTAACATGTTTTGCTCAAATGAACATTCTGAAGAAACTTCAATCGTATTAAAAAGGAAATTAGCAAGTTCCTTCCATTATGCGGAGAAAACCTTCATTCTTCCTTCAGTTCATTTCAAAATACTTCAATTGGTACGCGCAAGAAATAGGCCAATTCGGCAGCTTTTTGCTCAATTTCTCGTGGAGTCAAATTCTCATCAGTACGAGTCAAGGGAATGGTTCCTTGGCCTCTGATTTCCATATAAAGAATACGACGAGGAAAAAGACCCTCTTTAACCTCCATTCTGATTGATTGGATATCTTTCATAAAGAAGCGAAGGAAGATGCGACGATTTATTCCGGGGAATCCCCAACGAAAAATACACATTATTCCTTCTTTTCTATCGAATCGGTCATAACCACTACCTACATTCCACGAAATTGTGCACCACAAATAGGAACTAATGAATAGACCCGCGATCCCATAGAAAGACATCACGATCCCTTGTGGGAAAAAAATGATTTGCTGAGATGGAAATCCAGGTATCAGATTCCTACCAAGATAACTGGAAGTTCCAACCACTAAGAATCCTAGTGAACCTAAAAAAAGTATACAGGCCCAGCAAAAATTACTTGCTTTTCGGGACCCTGTTATAAGTTCTATCCATATATGTTCTGATCGCCAGTTCATACTATACTAGATCCGATTGCATTCGATTGGAATTGAGAAAAAAATTTGACTTTACTTTTTGCCGAAATAACTTTCATCAACTAGCACTATTCTGATATGAACCATTAGGAGGAATTGGTTAGATACATTGACTTTCAATTAGAAAATAGAAAAATATTCGCCGATCATTTTTAACCAGATAACCCGCATATACATGCATTTATGCGGATATCATGTATCCGCATGCATAATAATTCTTTCATTTGTATTCGGAAAAAGGCGCATATCATACCATATTACACTAAACAAATATCTGTACCAAATAAATATATGTATTATGATTCAGTGTTGAAATAAATTGCTGAAATTTGGTCCCACCGGATCTAGACAATCTTATTTTTTTGAACATAAAGAAATAAAGAAGCCATTGCAATCGCCGGAAATACTAGGCCCACTAAAGGGACAAAAATAGAGGGTAAGTTAAGATCTGTCATAGAATGGGTACCTCGATTTAATATTTGTACCTATTATAAAGATATCTTAAGTATATCTATTATAAACTATTATAAATAATATTAAGTAGTTAATAAGTGCAAGGAATGAAAACTAAATGAAGTGTACCTATTCATCTTTCTACACGAATATGTATGATAATCCACCTTAAGTTTAAGAAATTTTATTAATTCTCCCATCCTTATATTCTATCTATCTTTCTAATAAAATAAGGAGTTTTTTATTAAAATTAAAGAGTTTATTATAAGTTCGCGACTCTAACTAAACTAATTCAATCCAAGAAACAGGTATTCCTAGTAAAAAATGGGAGTTCTTGGTAGACATAGAAATCACTTCTATTCTATATCTATATTTTCATTTTATTTCGATATTTTTTTTTTTTTTTTTTTTTCAAGGGAAAGAAACCGTGGAGCTGAAATAACTCACTCAGAACGCCTTTTAAAAGATTACGCGGTACGATTGGGTCGAATAAGCCCTTATGGAATAAATACTCAGCCGCTTGTGAACCGTCGGGTACTGCTTTATTCAATGTTTGTTCAATTACTCTTTTACCCGCAAAAGCAATGTAGGCATTGGGTTCAGCAATAATGACATCTCCCAACATACCAAAACTGGCAGTTACTCCACCAGTTGTAGGAGATGTAAGGATTGATACATAGAATAACTTTTTATTTGATTGATAATTATATGAAGCAGAAGATATTTTAGCCATTTGCATCAAGCTTAAACTTCCTTCTTGCATGCGTGCTCCTCCAGAAGCACACACAATAATGACAGGTAAAGATCTATTAGTAGCATACTCGATCAAACGAGTGATTTTCTCGCCTACTACAGATCCCATACTACCCCCCAAAAACTGAAAATCCATAACCCCAATTGCTGTGGGAATACCGTTTAGTTGACCTATGCCCGTTTGAACAGCTTCAGTTAAACCTGTCCTTCTTTGATAAGAATCGATACGATCTCTATAAGGTTCCTCTTCTGAATGAAATTCAATGGGGTCCGTGGAGACCATATCTTCATCCATAGGATCCCAAGTGCCCGGATCAATCAAAAGTTCAATTCTATCTGAACTACTCATTTTCAAATGATATCCACACTGTTCACAAATATTCATTTTTGACCTAAAAAATTTTTTATAATTTAATCCATAACAATTTTCGCATTGAACCCATAAACTTCTGTATTTTTTATTATTTATATCAAAACCATTAGATCTTCCTCTTATATTGAAATCGTGGCTGTTATCACCAGTTCTTATACTAGAATTCCCCCTTTCACTACTGCTTACGCCTTCAGTACAAATGAAACTAGAAATGTAACTGTCACTGTAATTTTCGGTACCTTCGAAAATGGAACTATGAATACTGACTTCAAAACGAAGATAACTATCAATGCAACTATTAATGTGATTATTCCAACTAGATTGAGTATCATACATGTAATGATAATAGTAGTGATTGTTACTCTTAGTCCTATTATTCAAATAACTGGAAAAAAAGCTTTCTAGTTCACTCAGAAAAAAACTATTATTGTCAATCTCAAAAATATGATTTTCAATGTCAAAATATACAGAATAACAGTCACCATTACCATCCCTAACTAAAAAAGTGTTATCAGAGATAAAACTCCAAATATTCCTGATATCAAATAAATAATCAACATTACTGAAACTATAACTACCACTTTCATTCCAACTAGGAATGTTTTTCTCCGTATCATTTAGAATGGGCTCTTCACTTCCCCCGGTATGTCCAAGAGCATTAAGACTATTTATTGATTTACTTAGCCCACACTTATGTTCTAACTTCCCCTTAGACAACATCGAATTGAACCACCATTTTTTCATAGAGTCTTCCCGTCCCCT